TGAATACAACCAACTATCATTAAGAATTTCATCTTTGGACCAAAAACAAGCAAGGGGTGGAATACCAGAAAGAGAAAGTGTACCCAATAAAAAAGCAGTTTTTGTAATTGGTACATGTTTTCTTAAACCGCCCATAAGAACCATATTCTGACTTTTATCTGGAGAATATCCAACAATAGCTTCCATCGCATGAATAATTGATCCAGATCCTAAGAACAACAATGCCTTCGAATAAGCATGAGTAATCAAATGAAATAAAGCAGCTCGATAAGACCCCATACCTAGAGCTAACATCATATAACCCAATTGAGACATTGTAGAATAAGCTAAGCTTTTCTTAATATCTTTTTGAGCAAGAGCTAAAGTGGCTCCTAAAAATAATGTTATTATACCTATCAAAGCTATTAGATTTAGAATGTAAGGTATAACTATGAAAAGAGGAAGAAGCCGAGCTACAAGAAAAATTCCTGCTGCGACCATAGTAGCGGCATGTATAAGAGCCGAAATGGGGGTAGGCCCTTCCATGGCATCAGGTAACCATACATGAAGGGGAAATTGGGCGGATTTAGCAACAGCGCCGGCAAATAATAGGGAGGCGCATAAAGTAACAAATAAAAAATTAACTTCATTATTATAAACCAAGTTATTGAATATTTCAAACAAATCCCGAAATTCGAAACTACCTGTTATCCAATAAAAACCCAAAATTCCTAATAATAAACCAAAATCCCCGACACGATTAGTTACAAACGCTTTTTGACAAGCATTCGCGGCACTGGGTCGTGTGAACCAAAAACCTATTAATAGATAAGAACACACTCCAACTAATTCCCAAAAAATATAAATTTGTATCAAATTAGAACTAGTAACTAATCCCAACATTGAAGTATTGGAAAAACTCATATAAGCAAAAAATCTCAAATATCCCTGATCATGAGACATATAATTGTCACTATAAATAAGAACCATAATTCCAACCGTAGTGATTAATATCGACATAATAGAAGTAAGTGGATCAACCAAGCAGCCAAATTCTAAAGAAAAATCATTATTGATGGTCCAAGACCATACATATTGATAGACAGAATTATTATTTATTTGCTGAATAGAAAAAAGGGCTGAAAAAACCATAACTATACTTAATAATAAAACACTAGGAAAAGCCCACATACGGCGAAGATTTTTTGTTGCCGTTGGAAAAAGTAGAAGTCCTGTTCCAATTAAGATAGGAACTGGAAGTGGAATGAAAGGTATAATCCATGAATATTGATATGTATATTCCATAAAAAAATAAAAAAAATAAAAAATTTATCTTAATTAATTGTTTCTGAGTCACCGGTTCTTATTTCTTTTCTTTTGAAAGGGGTCGGTTAATAAAAAAAAAATTAAGATATATAAAATAAAACTTAAATAGAATTTTCTAGCCTTAATTATTCTGAATCTTTCTAAACTACTTCAAATATTTAAAATCAAGAGGTTATAATTGGTCAAATGATATAAATAAGTCACTAGTGAAAAAAAAAAATACGTATTTAATTTTATTAATACTGAATTGTTAATATTAAATTCAAATTTTTAAATAAAATTTTATGAAGATAAAAAATGAAAATTCTAATTTTCATTTTAATTATTACGTATTACAATCATTTTTTTATATCTATAGAACAAGGATAAATAATTATACCAAAAACAGTATTTGATATGAATCATAAAGCCCATAACTAAAACTATTTATTGTAATTCGGTTATTTAGAATCATTAACCAACTTGTTTTGTAACTAATTGTTTGTCTTCCATTACAATAAAAGCTATTTGTAGGAAATGCTATGATATCCAACACTTTAATTTTACGGAAAAAAAGGGGGCAAATAAAATGCCTTTAATTTATGTATTTTGTATCCTTTAACAGATTAACTACTAGTCTCATTTGATAATTACAATTTTGTGGACTCTTTCTTCGAGCTTGACCAATTAAATTAATATTAAATTAATTAATATAATAGAATATAATAGAAAAAATTATTAAAGTTTTTTTATTTTTTAATTAAGCGGGAGAAGGATTGGGTTATTAAACTTTTAGATTTTTTTATTACATGTAGAAATGTAACACGATGAAAATAGAAAGAAAACGAAACGGACAATCTTTCTTTTTTTTTTTTTATTATTTTTTTTTTTATTTTATCAACTTCAATCTATTTGGCATAGTGTACCTTATCGTTCTTATTAATATTTTATGTGATTTTTACCCCCCCTTTTTTTTTGGAGTCTAATTTAGAGAAAAAATAGATAGAGAATAGTAAAGAACAATTGATTTTGAACAATAGATGTCTTTCACATCCAACCGAAAAACCTATTATAACTTTTTAATGGCAGTTCCAAAAAAGCGCACCTCTATTTCAAAAAAACGTATTCGTAAAAATATTTGGAAAAGGAAGGGATATAGGGCAGCATTGAAAGCTTTTTCGTTAGCGAAATCTCTTTCTACCGGGAGTTCTAAAAGTTTTTTTTGTGTAACAAATAAATAATCTGAATCGTTCTAATAACTAATAAAGTGATATAATTTTGTTTATAGTTTATTTATAAGATTTATAAGTTATAAAAATGATAAATAATATTTATCAATTATAATTAATATTAACATCATAATAGTATAGTAAAAGAATAAATATTAATATATAAGATAAATTACAATAGAAACAATATACATTAAAAATCAAATAAATAAAAAAGAATTAGTCTCATAATGTTTTAATTTAAACGAATATAAAATTGAATTTGTTTTACTTTAATTTGAAGCCAAATTTTTCTTTCGTTTATGATATAGATAAGAATTCTGTTGTCTACTGAATTCTAAAAATGAATGGTACTTTTTTGTTTGAAAAAAGGGTAAACGCAAGCGCAAGGTTTCGCCTTTCATTTTAGTATGTTTTATCATTTTCCGGATGGGGATTATCACTTTCCCCATCGCCCTTACTCAATAATAAAAAGCTCAATAATAAAAAGAATTTTTTTTTAGTTATATTTTAGATTTTATATTATAAAGAAGAGGTCGTTGAAACTAATTGATTAAGTTTAAAATGTTTTTTATAATCTTTTAAACCATTATTTTGGGTTTTAGAAATTATTATCACTATATAAATTCCTTAAACCCAATTAAATTAATAAAAGCCCCGTTTCCATTTTTAGGTAGTTATATGACGAATGCGCCAATTTTGAGTGATCTATTTTAGATCCTATGTTTCGATTGGAAGATCGATCAAGATATAATATATATATATTAATTAAAAAATTTAGAAAATATTTTGAAGTACGGTACAATTTCTATACGAAATTTTTTTTATATGATTGATACGACCATCCCAAATACCTAACTAAATGGGTTTGCTAAATCTTAACGCAAATTCTCTACACAACAAAAAATCCTAACGCAACCTAACTATGCAAATATTTACATAAATCTTTTGAGTGTATCGCTGAAATTGTGTTATATAAAAATTCTATTTTTTTATTAATCGATAAAATGAATTTTTTATTTTAGATTAATAAAATAAATGATAAAAGAAATGAATCATTAAAAAATGCAAACGAGGCAGAACATTTTTTTTACTTAATATCCATTTTTTTTACTTATATCCAGGGATTGAAGTAAAAATTATCTAGTTACAACTGTTACATTTTAGTTTTAGGAGAGCATAAAGTAATAGCCTACGAAAAAATACATTGTTAGTTCAGTTAAATAAAATTGACATCCTAAAATACTAAATAAAAAGAATAAAAAGATAATAATAAGAAAAATCAATATTATTAACGTTAACGAAAACGTTTTAATCCCTAATTTTTAAACAAGTTTTTATTCATCAATTTGAATGGTTTCCTATAAAAAAATATTGGATTGAATTAACTCCTTCAAGCTCGACGATTGAATAAAAATAGGTTATTATGATTTCGAATAAGCCGCTATGGTGAAATCGGTAGACACGCTGCTCTTAGGAAGCAGTGCTAGAGCATCTCGGTTCGAGTCCGAGTGGCGGCATGGCATCTTCTAAAAGAGTAAGTCCTATAATGAATTCAATTCCCGATTTCAATTCCTATAATTGAGGGACGCCCTTATTAATTTATTAATTTAATAATTTTTATGATATTTTCAACTTTAGAGCATATATTAACTCATATATCCTTTTCGATCGTTTCAATTGTAATTACAATTCATTTGATAATTTTATTAGTCGATGAAATCGTAGGACTAGATGATTCGTCAGAAAAGGGGATGATAGCTACTTTTTTCTGCATAACAGGATTATTAGTTACTCGTTGGATGTATTTGAGGCATTTACCATTAAGTGATTTATATGAATCATTAATTTTTCTTTCGTGGAGTTTTTCCATTATTCATATTATTCCGTATTTTAAAAAACATAAAAACCATTTAAGCGCAATAACCGCGCCAAGTGCTATTTTTACTCAAGGTTTTGCTACTTCGGGTCTTTTAACTGAAATGCATCAATCCGCGATATTAGTACCCGCTCTCCAATCCCATTGGTTAATGATGCACGTAAGTATGATGGTATTGAGCTATGCAGCTCTTTTGTGTGGATCATTATTATCACTAGCTCTTCTAGTCATTACATTTCGAAAATTCATAAGGATTTTTAGTAAAAGCAATAATTTCGAAAATGAGTCAGTTTACTTTAGTGAGATTCAATACGTGAACGAAAGAAACAATGTCTTACGAAACACTTCTTTTATTTCGTCTCAAAATTATTACAGGTATCAATTGATTCAACAATTGGATCGTTGGAGTTATCGTATTATTAGTCTCGGGTTTATCCTTTTAACCGTAGGTATTCTTTCGGGAGCAGTATGGGCTAATGAAGCATGGGGATCATATTGGAATTGGGATCCAAAGGAGACTTGGGCATTTATTACTTGGACCATATTCGCTATTTATTTACATATTAGAACAAATAAAAATTTTGAAAGTGTAAATTCTGCAATTGTGGCCTCAATGGGCTTTCTTATAATTTGGATATGCTATTTTGGGGTTAATCTATTAGGAATAGGGTTGCATAGTTATGGTTCATTTACATTAACATCTAATTGAATAAAAGACTTGACGAATATAAACATAGGACGGCATACAGGTATATATACGAAAACTTCATGTAAACAATCAAGAACCATTTGAATCATTTCCATTACTTGATTCAAATGGTTCTGACAAATTCAAAAGATATCTAGTTATAATAGAATTCCAATTTTTTTATTTTACTTAAAAGAATATAAAAGACTCATTTTTTTATTGTACAATCAACCATTTTTTAAATCATGGGATTTCAGTTTCATTTTTTGGTTTACTCACAAAAACTATCGAAAAAAATAATTGGATATAATAGCTTCGACCTTGTCAACTGATAATGATAAAACGAAATCGGGATAAACACCAATACCTATTACAGGTAAAAGGATAGAGATCGAAACAAATAATTCTCGCGGTCCAGAATCAAAAAAATAAGAGTTTGGGGCATTAAAAAGCTTGTATCCATAGAACATCTGGCGTAACATAGATAATGAATAAATAGGAGTTAATATCATTCCAATTGCCATTACAAAAGTAATTAATATTTTTGTCATTAAAAGATATTTTTGACTAGTAAGTATTCCAAAAAAAACTAACAATTCGGCAACAAAACCGCTCATGCCCGGTAATGCAAGAGAAGCCATTGATAAGATACTGAAAGTCGTGAATATTTTTGGAATTGCGATAGCCATTCCGCCCATTTCGTCGAGATAAACAAGACGTATTCTATCATAACTCGTTCCGGCCAAGAAAAAAAGCGCAGCGCCAATAAATCCGTGAGAGATTATTTGTAAAATGGCTCCGTTGAGTCCTGTATCGCTTATAGAACCAATTCCTATAATTATGAAACCCATATGAGATACAGAAGAGTAGGCTATTCTTTTTTTTAAATTACGCTGACCGGGAGATGTTGAAGCTGCATAGATTATTTGAATTGTGCCTACTATAATCAACCAGGGAGAGAATATAGAATGGGCGTGGGGTAATAATTCCATATTGATCCGAACCAATCCATACGCTCCCATTTTTAATAAGATTCCGGCTAAAAGCATACAAGTACTGTAATGTGCCTCTCCATGGGTGTCTGGTAACCATGTATGTAAGGGTATGATCGGTGATTTGACAGCAAAAGCAATAAGAAATCCAATATAGAATATTATTTCCAGTGCTACAGGATACGATTGATTAGCTGATGTTTCAAAATTTAATGTTGGTTCATTGGAACCATATAAACCAATACCCAAAACTCCCATTAATAAAAAAACGGAACTTCCTGCAGTGTACAAAATAAATTTTGTAGCTGAATACAAACGTTTCTTTCCCCCCCACATGGATAGAAGTAGATAAACTGGAATTAATTCTAACTCCCACATGATGAAAAAAAGTAAAAGGTCTCGAGAAGAAAATGGTCCTATTTGACCGCTATACATTGCTAACATCAGAAAATGGAATAGTCGGGAATCTCGAGTAATCGGCCGAGCCGCTAAAGTAGCTAAAGTTGTGATAAATCCTGTCAGTAAAATGGGTCCTATAGAAATTCCATCTATTCCCAATCTCCAGTAAAAATCAAAAAAATCGATCCATTTATAATCCTCTGTCAGTTGCATTAATGGATCATCCAATTGGAAACGATAACCGAATGCATAGGTTGTTAGAAGGAGTTCCATTATGCATATACCTGTAGTATACCACCGAATTATCTTATTTCCTCTATGAGGGAGAAAGAAAATTAAGGAACCCGCGAATATTGGCAAAACTACAACTAGCGTTAACCAAGGAAAATTATTCATGGTAAAAACAAGATAAACTTGGACCAGAAAAACCCGTGCTCAAAATAAATAATTTTTGAGCGCGGGTTTTTGTCGGTAAAGGTAAAAAAATCAAATGTATTCAAGTGGGGTTTTCTGGAACGTATTAATAAGCCAGACCCATACTTCGAGTTGTTTCATGCCATAAATAAACTCGAACACTCAAGAAATCTGTCGGACAGGCGGATTCACATCTCTTACAACCGACACAGTCCTCTGTTCTTGGAGCAGAAGCAATTTGCTTAGCTTTACACCCGTCCCAAGGTATCATTTCTAATACATCCGTTGGGCAGGCGCGCACGCATTGAGTACACCCTATACACGTATCATAAATCTTTACTGAATGTGACATTTGGATCTATAAATTTTTGAATGTCAGAAAGTTTCGATCTAGTAAACTTGTAAATGAATCATATATTTAGACACCAGATGAATCAATAATTTATCATAATTTTTCTAATCAATCTACTTCTGGATTGACTCATGCGATAGAGCCAAGATACTTTAATTTCTTACATTTTTGAAAACATGTATTATTACGTAATGTATGGTCATGGTAATTCTAATTTATGAATATTCGAATTTATATGATTAATACTACTTATTCAACAAATTCGATTGATTGATACGAGTTGATTTTCTGTTACGATAAATTGATGAAACAATAGCCGGGCCAATAGCTGCTTCAGCGGCTGCAATAGCTATAACAAAAATTGAGAAAATATTTCCTTTTAATTGGCGACTATCAAAAAAATCAGAAAATGTTACGAAATTTATATTAACCGCATTCAGTATAAGTTCAAGACACATAAGGGCTCTAACCATATTCCGGCTCGTGATCAATCCATAGATACCGATAGAAAATAAGTAGGCACTCAAAACAAGTACATGTTCGAGCATCATTGACCAACTCCTTATCAATTTCGATTCATTTCAATATGAACTGAACAACAATTCAACAGATTCAATTGACTAGAATAAAAAAAAGTACGGAACAAAGGCAGATTTTCTATTGTTAATAGAATAGATTGAATAATTTCTATTTTAGACATAAACAATCTTTAATTAAAGGGAAATAAATGTAATGTAATAAAACCGAACAGAGTTTAATGTGCATTGCTAATTCTATAAATTTTTTACTGTCGCGCCACGGCAATTGCACCTATCAAAGCGGCTAAAAGAATTATTGAAACGAATTCAAATGGAAGAAAAAAATCTGTTGATAAATGAATTCCAATTTGTTGACTATTACTTATCAAATCTTGCTCTATAATCTGGTTTGATCTTGTAGTCCAAATAATTCCGTACCATGACGTATCCGTAATAATAATCATGAGTAAAACAAAAATACTTGTACAAACTGGCAAAGTAACCACATCCCCAATGGTCCAAAGATTCAAATCTTTGTAATATTCTGAACCATTCATGAACATCACAGCAAATACGATTAAAACATTTATAGCTCCCACGTAAATAAGGAGTTGTGCAGCAGCTACAAAATAAGAGTTTAATAGAATATAGAATAAGGATATACAAACAAGAACCAGTCCCAACGAAAAGGCAGAATAAATGGGGTTGGTAAATAATACCACCCCCATACCTCCTAGTATAAGAACCGATCCCAGAAAGACTAAAAGAAAATCATGTATTGGTCCGGGCAAATCCATTATATGTAAAATAAGAGATAAATAAATAGAAATGTTTTTCATGACCTTATTGAGACCCGACCAGAAAAATTTTTTTTATGATTTTTGAGCAATTCCTAATTTAATCCTAAGTAAATAAATACTAAGGGATATGAATAAATGTGAGTACTATTATTGGACTAATTTCATTCTTTATCTGAAAGAGTCGTTCTAATTCTAAACTATATATTTTAAAACAATTATAGATATATTAATTAATGGATTTTCAATCCAAATTAAGACGCGTTTCTTACCAACCAATCAATAGTTGGTATTTGTAGTTATTGACCAAACAACACGAAAGAAACCTAAATTCCTTCTATATTAGTTATTAGTAAAGTAATTATAAATTATTCGTTAATAAGAGATTTACTTATTTATTTGAGGCGAATTCAAAATTGTTCGAATTGTATAATCGTCAATTACTGACATTGGTAAACGACCCAAAGCAATTTGATTATAATTCAATTCGTGACGATCATAAGTAGAAAGTTCATATTCTTCAGTCATTGATAAACAATTCGTTGGACAATACTCAACGCAATTACCACAAAATATACAGACTCCGAAATCAATACTGTAATTAAGCAGCCGTTTCTTGCGAATATCAGTTTCCAATTTCCAATCAACAACGGGTAGATCTATAGGACATACACGAACGCATACTTCACAAGCAATACATTTATCAAATTCAAAATGGATTCGACCGCGGAAACGCTCCGCGGTGATTAATTTTTCATAAGGATATTGAATAGTTACGGGTAAACGATTTGCGTGGGATAAAGTAATCATGAAACTTTGACCAATGTACCTTGCAGCTCGTACTGTTTGTTGACCATAATTCATGAACCCAGTTACCATAGAGAACATATCGTTAATATATATATGAATAGTTTTATGTTTGTTTATTTCTCTTGTTTGAGACACGTTGTGAATATAGAATGTTACTTTACAGTGAAAAGAGTTGGAAAGAAGTTGTTAATAATAGATTACCGAGAGAAATAGGTAAAAGAAATTTCCATCCAAGATTCAATAGTTGGTCCATTCTTAGCCTCGGTAAAGTCCATCTTGTTGTGATAGGAATGAACAAGAACAAATAAGTTTTAGCTAATGTAATAAAGATACCAATTATCGCTCCAAAAACTCCACATGTTTTATTTATTTCAAAAAGCTCAGAAACATATATGTCCGGAATAGATATATTCCAACCTCCCAAGTAAAGAACTGTTACAAATAATGAAGAAACCAATAGGTTTAGATAGGAAGCAACATAAAATAACCCAAATTTTATACCCGAGTATTCGGTTTGATAACCTGCTACTAACTCTTCTTCTGCTTCTGGTAAATCAAAAGGTAATCTCTCACATTCTGCTAGGGAAGAAATAATAAAAATGATAAACCCTATAGGCTGACGCCACAAATTCCATCCCCAAAAACCATATTTTGATTGCGCCTCAACAATATCAATTGTACTTGAACTGTTAGATAATTATAGTCGGTGATACCATCACTGCTACCATCGCTATTACAGAACCGTACATGAGATTTTCACCTCATACGGCTCCTTGAAGGCCAGAAATAAATATAGGGACCGCGTCAGTATTCTTTTTTGAATCTTGATATGTTTGTAGGATGGATAACTATCGGCCGGTCCCAAATTAGACCAATTGAATTCTGTCTGTTAGAATTATTTTAATTCAAAATAAAATAAAAAAAGTACTTCTGAATTGATCTCATCCTTTCTTTAATTTAATAATTTCAATTCTTCTTTGTTCAGTAATAACTTAACTGTTCAATAAAATACTTCTTGTAAAAATATCAATAACCCGTTGGTTTCACGTACGAAAAAAAAATTCTATATTAATTAATGAATTATGACACAAATTATATATCTATTAATATGTATATGGGAAAGAATAAAAGTAACAAATAATAAAAAAAGTATATCTTTATTTTTTTTTTTTTTCGTTCCTATTCTTCTTTCTATTTCTGAGAAAAAGAGGGCTTTCAAAATAAAGTAAAGGATTATTTCGTTTCGAATAGTTATTTATTAAATCGGTGGATAGGAGTATACTCTGGATTGGAATCGTGTCATGGGGAGTACTGCCTGATCATTTCTACCAACTTAAAGCCCCAATTAGTATTCTTTGTTTGTATATTATGTAAAAATGTCCTTTTGGAGAATTTACATAATCTCCATTACTAATCCTTTCCATATGTTCGTGTTTCTAACCATCCACTCGTTTTTGCTCAATCCCCCGTTATGCTAATACATAAAAATGATAGTGAAAACTCAATACGGTTGATCTTTTGAACCCGCTTCAAGTCAGGATGACTAATCAACCAATCTTGGGGGAAACGGTCTCTTCTGTTTATGTTTATTTCCGCTTAACTCTCTAACTCTTATACATAGAAAATGAGAATCAATCTTTTTACTGCGAATTTATATATAAGCTGTTTTCTTTCACTCATATAACTATTTGATTTAGTTCATCAACCCGAATAATGAATAAAAAAAAATTAAGATATCTACTCAATCCATTCCAACCCTTTCCTTGAAAGGAAGGAATAGAGAAAAGTTTATGTCTATGTATCAACGAATCGCACGTAGAGATATTGATAACACACATAAAGTTAATGGTATTTCATAACTAATCGATTGAGCAGCAGCTCGTAGACCGCCTAAAAAGGAATATTTATTATTTGACCCGTATCCCGACATAAGAAGTCCAATTGGAGCAATACTGGAAATGGCAATCCATAAAAAAACACCGATATTGAGATCCGCTAAAACAAGGTGATATCCAAAAGGAACTACTGAATAGCTTACTAAAATTGATATGACTGCTATGGATGGCCCGATACTGAATAAACGAGTATCCCCCCTAGATGGAAAAAGATTTTCTTTGAAAAGTAGTTTTGTCCCATCTGCTAGAGCTTGAAGAACTCCCAAAGGGCCGGCGTATTCAGGTCCAATACGTTGTTGTATCCCTGCCGATATTTCTCTTTCTAACCATACAATTACCAGTACGCCTATTGTGATTCCCACTACAAGAGTCAAAATAGGAACAAGAACCCATAGAATTCCATAAACCTCTTTAAAAAATTCTAATCTAGAAAAAGAATCGATATCTTGTACTTCCGGTGTATCAATTATCATTTCAACGATCAACTTCTCCCATAATGATATCTATACTACCTAGTATCGTCATAATATCAGCCAATTTCATTCTTTTAACTAACCGCGGAAGAATTTGCAAATTGATAAAACCCGGCGGGCGGATTTTCCATCTCCAAGGAAAACCACTCTGATCCCCTATGAGAAAAATTCCCAATTCTCCCTTTGGGGCTTCTACTCTCACATAAAGTTCTTGTTTCGGCAATTCAAATGTAGGAGACGGCTTTTTACTAATAAATCGATATTCAAAATCATTCCATTCCGGATTCCTTTCTCTATCAAAGTATCGTATTTCTAAATTCTCATAGGGTCCCCCTGGAATTCCTTCTAGGGCCTGTTGAATAATTTTTACGGATTCTATCATTTCACCAATTCGGACTAGATAACGAGCCAATGAATCTCCTTCTTTTTGCCACTGTACTTCCCAATCAAATTCGTCGTAACATTCATAATGATCAACTTTACGAAGATCCCATTGTATTCCGGAAGCTCGCAGCATTGGTCCCGATAAACCCCAATTTATTACTTCCTCTCTACCAATAATGCCTACTCCCTCGACTCGTTCTAAAAAAATAGGATTTCGTGTAATAAGTTTTTGATATTCAGCAACTCTTGTTAAAAAATAATCGCAGAAATCCAAACATTTATCTATCCAGCCATGAGGTAGATCGGCCGCTACTCCTCCGATACGAAAATAATTATGCATCATTCTCATACCGGTGGCAGCTTCGAATAGATCATATACTAATTCTCTTTCTCTGAAAATATAGAAAAAGGGAGTTTGTGCACCAATATCCGCCATAAAAGGACCGAGCCATAACAGATGAGAAGCTATACGACTCAACTCCAACATAATTATTCTGATATAGCTGGCTCTTTTAGGTACTTGAATATTTCCCAACTGTTCCGGTCCGTTTACAGTTATTGCTTCTGTGAACATAGTAGCTAAATAATCCCACCGTGTTACATAAGGCAAATATTGTATAATTGTTCGATTTTCCGCAATTTTTTCCATTCCTCGGTGTAAATAACCCAATATTGGTTCACAGTCAATAACATCTTCACCATCTAGAGTAATGATGAGTCGAAGAACACCATGCATTGATGGGTGGTGGGGGCCCATATTGACTATCATGAGGTCTTTTCTTGTAGCCGGTATATTCATAGGTTTTTCCTCGATTCATTCTTTCATGAATTGCTGAAAACGAAAAAAAGTTCATTAAAATTCAAGATCTAATAAATCAAATAATTCAAAATGCCTTTATAAATAAAATATAAATATAAATAAAAATAAAATTAACGAGTTTTTGACTCCCGAATATCCAACCGATTAATTAATTCTTTATAACATATTCTATTTTTCTTTGACAAATAAGACAGTAATCGTTGGCGTTTTCCCAGAATTTTACGTAAACCTCTCTGAGATAAATAGTCTTTTTTGTGTAATTGTAAATGTGAAGTAAGTCTTCGTATCCTATTGGTGAAACTAACTATTTGAAATTCAACAGATCCTCTGTTTTCGTCTTTTTCTTCTTGTGAAATAACTGAGATGAATGAATTTTTTACCATAAACTGAAATCTTCTCTCCCCCCTCTTTTTATTTTAAGATATTTTTTATTGATAGATATCTTTATTGATCAGTAATAATAATGCCCCTAATTTTTATTTGGTATATACAATAATTTGAATTTCGTTATTAATTTCTAATTTTTTTAATTTAATAAAACTTACTCAATCCTATTTTCATTTTAAAATTGGATTTGAAAGGGGATACAAAAGTATGGTTGGTTTCTTCACTCACAAAAGAGAAAATAAAAGTTTAGACCTAAAATAAGAAAATTTTGTTCATTCTAGATCTAATTGATATGTCATTGAATTAGTATCATGTATCAGAATGGAATGTAAGACAATGTATGCGTGCATCTCTTTGTCGTCATAGACCAGATATGGTATGGGAAATATAGGAAAAATGTACTATTAATGAATTTTCAATTGCGGATACATATGTATCCTTACCATACTGAAACAACTGCCATTATTGGTATTAAACCAATAACGATTCATACAAGCTAAATCTTCTAATCGATAATTGGGCCAAAGAAATATCTTTAATTTTATAAGTTTTTTTTTATATTTTTTGCTTTTATCCACAACTTGACTGTTTACCTCATTCCCATTACAAAAAGATGCCTTTCTATGTCTATTCTTAGAATTTAAACAAATTAGAATTCGCAATTCTCTACGACGTCTAGGCGATAAAATATTTTCAGGAACAAACAAATCATAATTTTTTTTATATCTATTTCCAGTCATCTTTTGATGTTTTGTAATGACTTCATCAGAATTCTTATCAACATGTTTTTTTTCTCGGTATCTTTGATTTATTTGATGTTTACTTTTATGAACTAATGAAATACCGAGGGTTTGATACATAATAAATTTTCCATCATTTTTTATAGCTAGACGAATTGGTTCAATAATCAAAAATCCCCTTTTAATAAATTCTGTAAGAGTTACATCTTTCTGAATCGTCAAAATATCCAGACTCATTTCGCCCCTTTGAATAGAGGATATAGTAATTTCTCTTGGATTTATCAGTCTAAGCAGGAGACAATATACGTTGATGTTATTTATTATTTTTTTATTTAAAGAATCATCCCATCTCAATTGAAAATACAAATACCTTTTTAGGAAGAAATCAAACTCCGCTTTTGTATTGATCTTGTATTGCTTTTTATTTCTATGTTTTTTCATGTCCGATCCCGTATAATCTTCTTCAACATCTTTTTCTTGGTTTGAAAGAGCTGATTTAAGATCTGCTTGGCCCGTGGATTCTTTTTCTCCTTGATTTCGGTTTTCTAATTCAAGAGATTTTTTTTCATTCGACGATATTGATATAAAAGGATCTCTTTTTTTATTTCCAGTGATGCTTTTGTTTTCACTAGCATTTTTTTTTATATTAGAATTAAAAAGTAGTAATTTAATTGGTATAACCCACGGTTTCATTTTATACGTATTATAAAGTCTCACAAATTCTGGCAAGAACCAAAGTTCCAGATTTGATATGGGACGACTTAGTATTTCTTCATTCATTCCCATCCAATCCAAAAGGGGTTTTTGATTGGATAGGTTGATTTTTTGATCTTGCTGAAGTGTGAGATAAAAAAGACCCTTATTATTGATTTTATCAATTATTTGATACTTATTAACCCTAGTCTTAGTATATTTATTACTGTTAGTGTCAGTATCAATATTGATCCAGGCCTCAATATCGACCTTCGTTTTAAGACAAAAATCGAGAATTCTCCAATCAAAATATTTTCTATCCGTATTTTTATCCATATCTCGAATATCATCTTCTACCATATTAAATGATTTTTGTTTATCTGTATTGTAATTATAAAAGATATCTTGGTTAGTTTTTACTTGTAATGGTGATCCATAAATTGAAGAGTACTTCTTAGTTTCAGAATTTATAGATTTATATGCTAAAAGATCATATCTATATTGTTTTTTAAAATTATCCTTTTGATTCAATAATAAATCCGTTTCAATTTTTGTTTTTTTTTCGTAGTGAATTAATTCATCTTTTTCATATAAATCACACAAATCTTTATATAAATCTTTATTTTGAGCTATACAGTTCAATATATTTCGCCATTTTTGTGGTACTACTCTAGACCATTTAATTTGAGATACATCACATTGATATTGATAATGACTCCTTAACCAATTTGTCCATTGATTCATTCCAGAATTGCGAAGATTCTTAGGTCTTAATTCGGAATGAAATAGTTCTTGTCTTACAACAAAAAAATCCTTTATTTCATTCTTAAGAAAAAGGGGGGTTCCATTATATTGAAATACGGATTTCAATTTCTCTAACTTAATAAGTTGGGTTTGTGATAATTTGTAAAATACATATGCTTGTGAAAAGTAAGATAAGTCAAAAAAAGTCTTTGAATTTTTTTGACTAAGACTAATATTAGTATTAGAAAGTGACTCTTTTATAATCGAAATAAATTTAATTAAACTTTGATTTGTTTTATTAATTCTTTCTTGATTTGCTTCATTACTGTTAATGTTTTTATTAATAATTTTTTTTGTTGATTCAAGAAAAAGTTGTGTATTGATACTAGGAATATTAATCATAGATAGAAAGATATCTATGTATATCTTTTCAATGAAAAATATTATAAAATAATGGGATTTACGGATTAATCGAGCAGTTCTTCTTTTTAATATCTGCCAAATATTTTTTTGTGATTCCAATCTTTTATCATCATAACTTATTTTGTTAGAACTCAAATTTCTATCTGAAGTTATAAATCCCTTTTTCTTGTCTTTTGTAATTTTTTCTATTTGATTTATGATTGTGTTTATTCTATCAGTCAGATCTTGCATTTTTTTTTCTGTTAATGAATAATTTGTCCAATTCTGAGATCTAATTTGAATGGACGATTCCTGAATCATCCGATTACTGATTATTGAATCTTTTTTAATTTCACTCAATTCATATACTTCTATTTCTCTCAATCCAAATAATATAATTGGGTTTATTTTTGAGAGTTCTTTTATTATTTCTTTTATAAACAGAATGTTTTGAATGATCCATTTTTTTGGTTTTTTTGAGACATTTAGAAAAAATTTTGTTTGTTCTTTAAAAATTCCTAGAATTATAAAACATTTCTTTTGCAATTTTTTCATTTTTTTTTTGAGTTCTTTTAAAATCGGTTCAAAAAATGAAAGTTTTTTTCTGGGAGAACCAAAAGGTAGTTCAGCTTCCATTCCAAAAATTGTTAAAAAACAAAAATCATTTTTTTGACCTTGCTTTTTCATTGGATCGTTATAAGGGGCTCGTAACTTAGATCTGTGCCAAGGTTTAAGACGAAAAGGAAATAGGATCTTGATCTGAATGCCATCTGTTAACCAGTTTTTTGGAAATTCTTTTTCTGATAATTGAACGCCATTATAGGTACATTTAACATGCATTTCTCTATTCCAATCCTTTAAGTCCTCATACCATTCCGGAAATTGAAATAATAGTATACGAACGATATTTTTAGCTATTATCAATGAAGGTAATATAATATATTTTCTAAGAATTGATTGGGTTACTAATAAAAAACCTCTCATTACTTGAGCAAGTAAAATACTATCCCAGGCTTCCGCTATTTGTATACGCACTTTCTCCTTTCTTTTGTCTTCTTCTTTTTTGTCCTCCTCTTTTTTTTTCGCGCTTTCTTTTGTCTTTTTCTCTGTATAATTCGAAATTGTGAATTCTGTGTTTTTCCACATCCAATTTCTAAAAATTTTTTTCATCCGTTCAGAAATATCAAAAAAAGAAAAAAAAGATTTGTCTATTCGGTCCAAAAAAAGAGGGGAATGCGCATTTGCTTCAAAGAGTTTCCAAGTAACTGTTTTACGTCTTTGAGCGCGCATGGAGCCTTTGATTATGTCTCGACGAAAATCCGATTGTTGGGAATAACGTATCAAAGCAACTTCGCCTGTTTGATCAGTATTATTAGTTTCTTTGGTATTAGTATAAGCATCAGTATTTTGTTGGTTATCAGTAAAAATCACTACACGTTTGGATTTTCTTGAACGAATCTGATGATCCTCTACCACAGTTTCTTCGGTTTCCCCCTCCTGTTGTTCAAAATCGTTGATTAATTTGTATGACCATCGAGGAACTTTTTTATTAATTTCTTTTATTCCAATAGATTTTTTTTGAATCATTTTATCGTTGGGA